TCAAAGAACCACTTAACAAGGAGAGAGTCACTTCTATTAAAAATGTTAAATGAGTTTAAATAATTAACTTAATAAAATGTCAATTTATGTTTATATATTCAATTTTTTAAACATTCAATTTATTATGTAATTTTATTTTACACTAAATTTGGCTGATTCTAAACATATAGTTAAATAAAAATCGTTAGAACTATAATAAAAAAATAATTTTTAAAAAGATGCCTGAAAAAGGGCTATTTTGATGTAATAGATTATGTTTTACTTGAAACTCTTTTTATATATTATTCTTTGTATTTTTTAATTTTAATTAAATCTTTAAATATCAAAAATTTATGTGCAAAAACACTTAAATACAAGTTTAGAAAAATAAGCTAAAGTGAAAGCTTTTGGATTCATAATTCAAATATAGATTTTGTCTTTTTTCTAATAAAAAATTTTAATTTACTTTTTATTTTTCCATTGTTTATGATTTCTATGATTTTACCTTTATCTTCCTCTTCTTGATTTTTAATTTGACTAGGTTTAGAATTAAATTTAATTTTATTTATTTTTATTTGTATAATAGGTAAAAATGTTTTTTCTTCTGAAAGAAGAATAAAGTATTTTTTAGTTCAAGCTTCTGGTTCTATAGTTCTTTTACTTTGTTTTTCAGTTAACTGTTTATTTTATGATGAAATAACTCAAATTACGTTATTGCCCCCCCTAGCTTTAGCGTTAAAAAGAGGTATAGCTCCTTTACATGGGTGAGTTCCTGAAGTAGCTAGAAAATTTAATTATTTTAGCCTATTATTGTTTTTTACTTTACAAAAATTGAATCCTTTAATTATTTGTTTTTATTCTTGATCTGAATTTATGTTTTTATTACTTTTTTTTAATTTACTAGTTGGAGCAATTGGTGGTATTAGTCAATCTTCAATTTTTATGCTTTTAGTATATTCATCAATTAATAATATAGGTTGAATAATTTTATCTCTTGCTGATTCATTTAGACTTTTTTTGGTTTATTATTTTATTTATTGTCTTTTAAATTCAATTTTTATTTTTTTTTGTGAAAAATACAATTTAAAATGAATTGCTCAATTAAAAATACAAATTTTATCAAAAAAAATTGTCATTTTTTCGAATTTTTTGTCTTTAAGAGGTCTCCCCCCCTTTCTTGGATTTTTCACTAAATGATTAATTATTTATGCTTTGAGCATAAATTTTATATTTTTTGTAGGTTTAGCTATTTTTTCTAGTGTAATTACATTATTTTTTTATGTAAAAATAATAATTACTAATTTAACTTTATATGTTTTTACAAATAAATGATTAAGTAACCAATCTCAACTATTAAATTCAATATTAATTAGTTTAAGTTTCTTATTTAATTGTTCTGGGATTTTTATATTCAATTTATTTTTAAATTAAAGTCTTAAGTTAAGAAAAACTTTTAGCCTTCAAAGTTTAGATTGGAATTTTTCCAGACTTTGAAAGTTTATGAAAATTTTTCACCTATGAATTTGCAATTCATTATCATGTATGACTAATAAACTTGATTTAACAAAAAGATTTTTTATCTATAGAAGAATTTACAGTTCTTTGCTTTTATCAGCCATTTTGTCTTACATATATGTTTTGAATTTTTAGAACTAATCATAAAACTATTGGTATTTTATATTTTATTTTTGGTGTTTGATCAGGATTAGTAGGATTGTCTTTAAGTCTAATTATTCGATTAGAACTAAGACAATCATCCCCCTTACTAGTGAATGATCAAATTTATAACAGAATTGTTACTGCTCACGCTTTTATTATAATTTTTTTTATAACAATACCTATTATTATTGGAGGATTCGGAAATTGACTTGTTCCTATTATAATTGGAGCTCCTGATATATCTTTTCCTCGTTTAAATAATTTAAGATTCTGATTATTAATTCCATCTTTATATTTACTTATTATAAGAAGTCTAATTGATCAAGGAGTAGGTACTGGATGAACAGTTTACCCTCCTTTATCTAATAGAGTATTTCATAGAGGATACTCTGTAGATGTAGCTATTTTTTCTCTTCATTTAGCAGGTATTTCTTCTATTTTAGGTGCAATTAATTTTATTACTACAATTATTAATATACGATCTTCTTTATATCCTATAGAAAAAATACCTTTATTTGTTTGATCTGTTTTTATTACTGCTTTTTTATTATTATTTTCTTTACCAGTTTTAGCTGGAGCTATCACAATATTACTTACTGATCGAAATCTTAATACATCATTTTTTGATCCAGTTGGGGGAGGAGACCCAATTCTTTATCAACATTTATTTTGATTTTTTGGACATCCTGAAGTTTATATTCTTATTTTACCTGGGTTTGGTCTTATTTCTCATATTATAAATCAAGAAAGAGGTAAGACCTCAGCTTTCGGTTCTTTAGGTATAATTTATGCTATATTAGCTATTGGAATTTTAGGGTTTATTGTGTGAGCACACCATATATTTACAGTAGGTATAGATGTGGATTCACGAGCTTATTTTACTTCTGCTACTATAATTATTGCTGTGCCTACTGGAATTAAAATTTTTAGTTGACTAGCAACTGTTTATGGCATAAAGTTAAATTTTTCTCCTAGTTTATTATGATCTTTAGGTTTTGTGTTTCTTTTTACTATAGGAGGTTTAACTGGCGTAATTTTGGCCAATTCTTCAATTGATATTATTCTTCATGATACTTATTATGTTGTAGCACATTTTCATTATGTTCTTTCTATGGGAGCAGTATTTGCAATTATTGGAAGATTTATTAATTGATATCCCGTTTTTACAGGACTTTCTTTAAATTCTTTTCTTCTAAAAAGACAATTTATAAGAGCTTTCATTGGTGTAAATTTAACTTTTTTTCCTCAACATTTTTTAGGTTTAATGGGAATACCTCGTCGGTATTCTAATTATCCTGATTTATTAGTATTTTGAAATATTTTATCTTCTTTAGGATCTATAATATCTTTATTTTCTATTTTTTTACTTATTTTTATTATCTGGGAATCTCTAACATTCAAACGTATTGTTTTATTTAGTATAAATTCAAGAATTGAATGATTACAAAATCTACCTCCTATTGAACATAGTTACTCTGAATTACCTTCTTTGAGTAATTAAATCTAATATGGCAGATAAATGCCTTAAATTTAAGATTTACTTATGAATTTTTATTCTATTAGAAATAGATTGAAAAAAAATTTCTCTTTATGATAGTGCTTCTCCAATTATAGAACAGTTAATTTTATTTCATGATTATAGTATAGTTATTATTTCTAGAATTATATCTATTGTATTTTATATTATAGTAAAATTGGTTTCAAATTCTTACTATACAAATAGTATTGTTGAAAATCAATTAATTGAGTTAGTGTGAACTTTTATTCCTACTGTGATTCTAGCATTTATTGCTTTGCCTTCTTTACATTTACTTTATATTATAGATGAATTATTAAATCCTTCTATTACTGTTAAAATCATTGGACATCAATGATATTGAAGATATGAATATAATGATTTTCATAGAATTGAATTTGATTCTTACATGCAACCTGAAGCTAGTTTTCGATTTTTAGAAGTTGATAATTCAACCCCTCTTCCGGTAAATTGTCAAACACGTTTAATTACAACATCATTAGATGTACTACATTCATGAACTGTGCCTTCAATGGGTGTAAAAATAGATGCCACACCAGGTCGTTTAAATCAAATTTCATTATTTCCTAATCGTACTGGGTCTTTTTATGGTCAATGTTCTGAAATTTGTGGAGCAAATCATAGTTTTATGCCTATTTGTATTGACGTTATTCCTGTAAGTTATTTTATTACTTGAATTAAAAATTTTTAATTACATTTATATTCAGTGACTGAAAAGCAAGTAATGGTCTCTTAAATCAATTTATGGTAAAAGCGTTTACCCTGAATAAAGAAAAAAAATTAGTTAATTTATATATAACATTGAGATGTCAATTCAAAGTAACTTAAAGTATTTTTTTATCCCTCAAATATCTCCTATGTCCTGAGTTTTTCTTATAATTTTAAGTTTAAGTTCTTTATTAGTTGTAACTTCTTCTATTTATTTTTGTTTTTCAATTAAAAATTCAATTAATAAAAATTTAAATAGAATAAATCAAAAATTTTTTTTAATATGATAATAAGATTATTTTCAATATTTGATCCTTCAGCTAGCTTTAATTTACATATAAATTGAATTTATATAGTAATCTCATTACTTTTAATACCTTCTTTGTATTGATGTTCTAAATCACGTGTTAATAATTTTATTTTGTTAATTTTAAACACTTTATATAAAGAATTTTCTTCCTTATTTTCTTACAATATTTTATTCAAAGGATCTGTATTAATTTCTTGTTCTTTATTTCTATTTATTATGTTTAATAATATTACAAGAAACTTCCCTTACACTTTTTGTTGCTCAGCTCATATTGTTTTTTCTTTGTCTTTATCAGTTCCTATTTGGCTTTCAATTATTCTGTTTTATTGATTTAATTTAACTAAAACTATACTTTCTCACTTAGTACCCATAGGTACACCTGGTATTTTAATACCTCTGATAGTTTTAATTGAATTGACAAGAAATATTATCCGTCCTTTTGCTTTATCAGTTCGATTAACTGCAAATTTAATTGCAGGACATCTTTTAATAGCTTTATTAGGTAATACTTTAGATATTAATAGTTATTTCTGAATAATCATTTTACTTGTTCAAACTGGGTTTATAATTTTCGAATTAATAGTTGCAATTATTCAGTCTTATGTTTTTTCTGTTTTAATAACACTTTATTCAAGCGAAATTAGATAATGTTAAAAAATCACCAATTTCATTTAGTTGATGTTTCTCCTTGACCTTTAGTAATTTCTTTATCTTTGTTTTCTTTAGTTTCAGGTTCAAGAATTTTCTTTAATACAAAGAATTATTTTCCTTTAATAATTAGTTGTTTAATTAGCTCTTTAGTATCTTTTTTATGATGACGAGATGTACATCGAGAAAGAACTTTCCAAGGTCATCACACTTTTTTTGTTACAGTATCAATAAAGTATGGTATAATTTTATTTATTGCTTCTGAAATTTTTTTTTTCTTTAGATTTTTTTGGAGTTTCTTTCATCATAGACTATCCCCTAATCAAGAAATTGGTCTTATTTGACCTCCTTGCATAATTACTACTTTTAATCCTCTTCATATTCCTTTAGTTAATACTATTGTTTTACTTAGATCAGGAGTTTCTGTTTCTTGAGCACATTCAAGAATGGTCATAAATAATTTTAATCAAACTAAAATTAGTTTAATTTTAACAATTATATTAGGGTTATACTTCACTTTTTTACAATCATATGAGTATATGGATTCAAGTTTTTGCATTAGAGACTCTGTTTATGGGAGAACATTTTTTTTAACTACGGGATTTCATGGTCTTCATGTTATTGTAGGTACTTTATTTTTAATTCATTCTTATTTACGTTTAAATAAGCTTCATTTTAATAAGTTTCATCATATTGGGCTAGAGTTAGCTATTTGATATTGACATTTTGTTGATATTGTATGATTATTTGTCTATACTTTCATATACTGATGAGGTATTTAACTTTAAAATTTTATTAGTATAAATATTATTACATTTGATTTCCAATCAGAAAATCTAACTAAGATAAAATAATAATATTAATTACTTTTATAATTACAATGTTTATAATTATTTTTATAGTTGTTTACTTTATTATTCCCATTTTCAATATTCATAAAATAAGTGATCGAGAAAAAAATTCTCCTTTTGAATGTGGATTTGATCCCTTTTCTAATTCTCGAGTTTCTTTTTCAATTCATTTTTTTTCGATTATACTTATATTTTTAATTTTTGATATTGAAATTGTAATTTTAATTCCGCTTCCTCTAACTTTAAATTTCACTCAATTTATTTCATGAGCTGTAACGAGTTTAATTTTAATTCTAACTCTTATTTTAGGACTAGTAATTGAGTGGAAAGAAGGATCAATAGTCTGAAAGTAACTTTTATTGGAGTGTAGTTTAAATAAAACATCTAAATTGCACTTAGAAAATAATTTTTTCACTCTGATGATTATGAAACAAGAAGTTTATTTAAATAGTTAGTTTCGACCTAAAAGAAGAATTTTTATTCCTTGTTTTTATCTTGAAAAGAAGTCAAAAAAGAGACAAATTATTGTTAATAATTTTATTGAGTTTAGCTCCTTTTCATAGAGTTCTTAAGAAAGCTGCTAACTATCTTTAAGCAATTAAATTTGTTAAACTCTTTTTTTTGTAGTTTAATAAAACATTACATTTTCAATGTAAAATTGATAATATATTTTATCCAAAAATTTTCATTACCTTAGTTGCTTCAAAACTATATTCTATTTTTAACTATTTGAATTTTAAATAAATAAAATTATAATTAAAATTAATCTTAAGAGAGGTAAGTAATTTAAATAAGTCGTGATTCTTTTTATAAAAAATGATTTATAAATAAATATATATTTTATTTGTATGAAAATTATTTCAAATCATCCTTGATCTATAACTTTCAGATTGAAAAATATTAATATAACTCTTTTAGATATGTTTTTAGTTAAAATGGAAATAAACATTATATTAGATAAGAAGAAACATATAATACTATTGATTGGTAATAATCCTTGCCAAATTAATCCTGTTATAATTATAACTAAAGGAGAAATTTTATAAATTGTATTAATTAAAATTAAATTTAATTCGTTTATAATTAATCAATTTAAAATACAACCCCCAAATACATTTATTAAAGTTAGTGTAAAAATAGGAACAAGTAAATACTTAGAAGAAGGAATTCACACAATTCAGTAATTTCTAGAACTAATTAATTTTATTAAACGAACTCTATAAGAAACAGTAATTAAAGCACTTAGAATTATTATTAATCCAATACCAATTCCAGGGTATCTTATTAAGGATAATTCTAGTAAAAAATCTTTAGAATAGAATCCTGAAGTAAAGGGGAGACCTATTAAGCAATATGAAGAAATGGATAAAGATAATTTTAAGAAAAAATCAATTTTTAAATTTCCTATTTTCCGAGTATCTTGTATTCTTATTCCTCTATGAATTATGGCTCCTGCACATATAAATAATAATGCTTTAAATAAAGCATGAATTAATAAATGGAAAAAAGCTACTCTTGTATATCCTACAGCTAAAATTATTATTATAAATCCTAATTGACCTAAAGTAGAAAGGGCAATAATACGTTTTATATCGTTTTCAAAAAATGATGTTAATCCAGCTATAATAATAGTAAGAATAGAAATAACTAAAAGAATAATATTTAAATCAGCATTAATTAATATATTATAAAATCGAATAAGTATATAAACTCCTGCTGTCACTAAAGTTGAAGAATGAACTAAAGATGAAATGGGTGTAGGAGCAGCTATAGCTGCTGGAAGTCATGCTCTAAAAGGAATTTGAGCACTTTTTGTTAAACATGCTATAAAAAAATATAGAAACCCTAGTGATAAATTTTCATAAAATAAGTATATACCTTTAAATGAAAATCAGATAATTGACATAATAAGCATACTATCACCTAGTCGATTTCTAGCTGCTGTAATGAATCCAGAATTAAATGCATCAGTTCTATTATAGTAAATTACTAAACAATAAGAAATAAGACCTAATCCATCTCAGCCTAAGATTACTCCTAAAATTCTTGGACTATAAATTATAATAATTATAAAAAGAATAAATAAAATTGTAAGTCATAGAAATTGATAACAATTCTTCCCCATATATTCATTCCCGTAAATTAAGATTAATGAAGAAATTAAAATAACTGTTAAAGAAAAAGTTAAAGACATTCAGTCAATAAAAATAATAAAACAAAAAGAAACAGAATTAAAAAATATTATCTCAAATTCTAACATATACGTAATATTATAAAAAATAATTTTCAATAAAAAAAGTAAAATTAATGAAGATGACATTAATATAAAAAAGCAAATATATCTAAATTTTCTATTTAAATTCAAAACTGAAATTAAATTAAATCTTTGACTCCACAAATCAATATTTTTCTTAAACTATTTCAGTGGTTAATTAAAAGACATAAGTCTTAAATCTAAAATTAATATATTTAATGGTAATCAATGCATAAACAAGATAAAAGATTCTCGTAAATTGAATACTGGGAAAGAAAAAAATTGAGTTGAAAGACCATGTTGAGAAAAAGAATATAAATAAATACTATATATTGATCTTAAAAAATTTAAAAAAACTCCTAAGATTAATATTTCTAAAGATCAGCCAAGAATACTTAAGAGCAGTAAAATTTCCCCAGGTAAATTAAGACATGGAGGGAAAGATAAATTAGAAGAACAAAAAAGAAATCACCATAGCGAACAAATAGGAATAATTTTTATATACCCCTTATTAATATAAATTCTTCGAGAGTGTCTACGATTATATGTAAATCCTAAAACACAAAATAAACCAGATGAACATAATCCGTGACCAATTATTATACTCATAGCCCCTATGAGCCCAATTTCTTTAAAAGTTAGAAGACCTGAAATTACTAAACTTATATGAACAATAGAAGAATAAGCAATAAGTATCTTTAAGTCACTTTGTGTAAAACAGATAGCTCTAAGATACACACCTCCTATAATACTAAAAATAATTAATATAGATCTATTTCTCAAAAGTAAGTCTCCCAAAAAAAAAGTAATTTTTACAATTCCGTAGCCCCCTAATTTTAATATTACTCCTGCTAAAATTATAGATCCATAGACTGGAGCTTCTACATGAGCTCGTGGGAGCCATAGATGAAACCCAAACATAGGAAGTTTAACTAAAAATCCAGAAATAAAAACTATTGTAGTAATAAAATTACTTTTTAATTGAAAATCAAAGTCTAAAAAATAGACTCCTACTAAGAAAGGTAATGAAAAAATTACAGTATAACATAACAAGTAAAATCCAGCTTCAATTCGATCTGGTTGATACCCCCAACCAAACAAAATTAAAAGGATAGGTAAAACTCTTATTTCAAATCTAATATAAAAATAAATTAAACTTTTTGAAAAAAAACAAAATTGAAGTCTATAGAATATGAAAATAAACAAAAAAATTAAAAATGTTTTTTTTTCTAATTCATCTACAGATAAAATTATTATTAAAATCAATCAAATACTCAATATAATTATAATAAGACTTAATAGATCCGGTCCAATTTTATTTAAATTTAAAATTGAATATAAAAATATTAACACAAGAAAGTTACTAATAATTAATCAATCTAAATAAACCACTATAAATAAAGTTATAATTATTATTTCTAACATAAAAGTATTCTGAAAGATTTAATATAATCTGAACCATGAGAGCGAACAATTAAAGTTAATAAAACTAATCCAATAACAGCTTCACATACTAAAATAATAATAAAGTAAACAATTATTATAGAATCATAATTATAGATTCTAAGAATAAAAATAATTATTCTTATAATTAATAAACTAAGTATTTCCAAACTTAAAAGCATTATTAAAATATGTTTTTTATTAAAAAAAAACGTTTTCATCCCCAAGTAAAATATAACAAGAAAAGACACTAATTCAAACAATGCTTTAATAATTTATATAAAAATAATGATTTTGTAAATCAGAAAAGAATTTTTTCTTAAAGCTCAACAAAATTACATTGTAATATTTTTAGTCTCCAAAACTAAAGTTTTAGATAAACTATTTGTTGTATTTTAATAAAAATTTTAATATTATGTTTACTTAATATTTTTTGACTTTCCTCGTATATCTTTAATCCATTATCCTTAGGATTCTTAATTTTAATACAAACTATTGTAACATGCTTACTTTCACGTATTCTAAGAAATTCAAGTTGAATAAGAATGACTTTATTTCTAGTAATAGTTGGAGGGCTTATAATTGTTTTTATTTATATAACAAGAATTAGTTCCAATGAAGTTTTTCTTTTCCCTAAATTAAAATTTTCTTTACAAATTATTGTAATCTGAATTTTAATTTTAAATTTAAATTTTAAAAATAATTTTAACAATGATTCATTATTTAATATAGATATTTTTAATAAAGAATTTTATAAAATCTTTTTACCTTTAAATACACAATCTTCAATTTTTAGATTTCTTTATCTATTATTCACTCTAATAATTATTGTATATTTGATAGAAATAAATAAAGGACCTTTACGTAAAAAATACTAATGTTTTCCTTAAAGATAAAAAATAATTCTTTGTTAAATCCAATTTACAATAGATTAATCAATCTCCCCTCTCCATCTAACATTAATTCTATATGAAATTTTGGTTCGTTGTTAGGCTTAATACTAGTAATTCAAGTTCTTACAGGACTTTTTTTAGCTATACACTTTTCTCCCAGAACTATTCTAGCTTTTGAAAGCGTTATTCACATTTGTCGTGATGTAAATAATGGATGGATGCTACGAGTAGCTCATTCTAACGGAGCTTCTTTTTTTTTTATTTTTATTTATATTCACATTGGACGAGGGATTTACTTTAATTCTTATGAACTTATATCAACATGAGTAAGAGGCATTGTTATTCTATTTTTATTAATAGGTACAGCTTTTTTAGGGTACGTCCTCCCTTGAGGTCAAATATCTTTCTGAGGAGCTACAGTTATTACTAATCTTCTATCTGCAATCCCATATATTGGAGAAAAAATAGTTTTATGATTATGAGGAGGATTCGCAGTAGATAACCCTACTTTAAATCGATTTTTCACTATTCATTTTCTTTTACCTTTCATTTTAATAGCTTTAATTTTATTTCACTTAATCTTTCTCCATGAAACAGGTTCTTCTAATCCAATAGGGTTACCTATGAATAATGATAAAATCCCATTTTATCCATATTTTTTAATTAAAGATTTTATAGGTTATATTTTATTTGCAATAGTATTTTCTATTATTATTATAATTTTACCTTATATATTAAATGACCCAGATAATTTTATTCCGGCTAACCCAATAAATACTCCCCTTCATATTCAACCAGAATGATATTTTTTATTTGCTTATTCTATTCTACGAGCTATTCCTAATAAGCTTGGAGGAGTTATTGCTTTAGTAAGTTCAATTTTAATTTTAGTAATTTTACCTATATTTCCTTCGACTTATATTAAAGGAATACAATTTTACCCCATTACACAACATATTTTTTGAATGTGGCTAAGCACATGTGTTCTTCTTACTTGAATTGGGATAAAACCAGTTGAAGACCCTTATATTGGAATTAGACAATTTTTAACAATCATTTATTTTCTTCTTTTTTTAAGTCTTCCTCTTTCTCAACAAATATGAGATAAAATGATTAATTAAACTGTCTTAAACAGTTAAATAATTTAATTAAAAATATCTACCTTGAAAGTAGAAAATGGACTTTTCTTTAACTTTACTTAAATTTACCGGTTTTTAGTCTAAGTAATAGAAGCATAAAAAATTATTAACAAAAGAGTAGAGCCTAAATATCTTTTTCAACATATATTTATTAATTTATCATATCGATAACGAGGTAAAGATCCTCGAATTAAAATAATTAGAAAACTAAAAAAACAAATTTTGATAAAAAAAAGTAAATCCCAAGAGCTTGACGAGAAGAAAAACACTCTAATTAATATTCTAGAAAAAATAATATTTAAATATTCAGATAAAAATAAAAAAGCAAATCCAGTTCCTCCATATTCAATATTAAACCCTGAAACTAGTTCTGATTCTCCTTCAGAAAAATCAAAAGGAGTACGATTTAATTCAGCCAAAAGAGAAACAAAAAGCATAAGAAATACAGGAAAAGTAAAAATAATTAATCACATTTTATATTGAATTATTAAAAAATCAGTTAATGATAAAGAACCAACAAAAAAAATTATACTTAAAAGTATAATAAAGAATCTTACTTCATAAGATACTGATTGAGCAACTGATCGAATAGAGCCTAAAATTGAATAAGAAGAATTAGAAGACCACCCAGAAATTATAATTGAATAAACTCCTACGCTTAGAATAGAAAATATAAATATAATAGTTAACTTTCAACTACTAACGTAAAATGAATAAGGAAATGAGACTCAAACAATTAAACTTAAAATTAAAGAGAATGCTGGACTCAATCAATAAGGAAAAAAATTAGTTTTTAACGGAAAAATAAATTCTTTAGAAAACAATTTAATAGCATCAGAAAAAGGTTGGAAAACCCCCATTATTCCAACTTTATCTGGACCCTTACGAACTTGGATATATCTAAGTAATTTACGTTCTATTAAAGTTAAAAAAGCAACACTAATAAGAGAAAATACAGATATTAAAAGAAAAATTATAATTCTCAATTTTATTTCTATCTGTAAATTCTTACATATTTAAATCCTAAATTTAACACATTTTTTCTGCCAAAATAGAGAATTAAATTTATTCTTTTTCCTAAAATTAAAATTTGCTTACTTAATCCTTTCGTACTAAAATAAACTTATTGTAAAAAGATAGAAACCAACCTGGCTCACACCGGTTTGAACTCAAATCATGTAAATTTTTTTAGTCGAACAGACTAAAATTGTGAAAAACTGCCCCCACAAATAAATTTAATTCAACATCGAGGTCATAATCATTTATATAAATAAGATCTTGATATAAATATTATGCTGTTATCCCTAAGGTAATTTTTTCTTTTTTCTTTATAAAAGGATCCTTAAATTACACATATGTAAGATTTTACAAATAGAAGTTTTACTACTATCACCCCAACAAAAAATTAAATTTAATTTTAAATTCTATAGGGTCTTCTCGTCCCTTACATCCATTTAAGCTTTTTAACTTAAAAATAAAATTCAACAACTGTAAAAATAAGAAAGCTTATTTCTCGTCAAACCATTCATACAAGCCTCCAATTAAAAGACTAATGATTATGCTACCTTTGTACAGTCAAAATACTGCAGCTATTTACCTAAGCATTGAGCAGGTCAAACCAAAAACTTTTATCTTACAGACATGTTTTTGATAAACAGGCGGAAACAAAATTGCCGAGTTCCTAATTTTTACTTTAAATATATACTAATTCAATCATTATTAGTTTAACTATACTAATTAATATAAATAATCCAATAAATAAGAAAAACAACTTATAGATTAGAACTAAGTTTATTTTATAATTAAAAATTAATTAATTGAAAATCATTTCTATTCATACTATATAAACTTTTTATTTTAGCTTTTTCAATTTAATCAAGATTATCCCTAACTAAATTTTATTTTACCCAAAACTTTGTTTAGCAAAAAATTAATTGAATTAATTACTTAGATAACCAGATATAAAAAACCGATTTTATTTTCTAAACTAAGTGAAAATTTAATCTAAATTTACTACAGTAGTAATTTTAATCACTTAAATCTTTTTTTTTCGGGAAATAAAATTTACTTTTAGTAATTTAATTAACCCTGATACAAAAGGTACATAAAGAATTACTTATAATAATATAAATAACAAAATTGCTTTACAGTTATATATAATAAAGTTATTTTCAAACAATTTTATTTTTTTCTTATTTAAAACTTTGATAAGTAAAGTTATTAAAACATCCTATCAATGTAAATAATAAACTTAAAAATTTAGCTATTTACTTTTTTTCTTTCTAGATACACCTTCCGGTACATCTACTATGTTACGACTTATCTTATGTTAAATAAGAGTGACGGGCAATGTGTACATATTTTAGAATCTGTATTCATATAATTTCTAAAAATAATTTTACTATTAAATCCTATTTTATAATATTTTTCAAATATTAATTCATTCATTATTTTAAATGTAACCCATTATTTTCTTTAAGAAACTGCACCTTGACCTAACATATAATTTTATAAAATTAAGAGAAAATGAATTTTTAAATACATTCATGACAGCGGTATACAAGTTATATACTTAAAGTAGAGTAAGTTGTGGATTATCAATTATAAAACAGGTTCCTCTAATTAGATAAAATACCGCCAAATTATTTGAGTTTAATGATCATAACAATTACTACTCCAGAAAATATTTACATTTACAATAGTAGGGTATCTAATCCTAGTTTAAATTTAAATTTCGTAAAATAATTTTTGAATTAAATTTTTAATTAATTTCAATTTTACCCTAAAATTAATTATTATTAACTATTTTTAATAAACAAATTACTATTAACCATTAATTTCCCCCAAAATTAATTGTATAACCGCAACTGCTGGCACAAAATTAGTTAATTTTCAAAATCTATTTCTAAATCTAGCTTAAACTAAATAATTAAATATATTTACTACACTTCTTGTAAATTATTAAATCAAAGATTATATGTAAAAAAAAGAATAAAGAGAAAATGTATACTAAAATAAAATATATTATAGTGTTAAGCAATTTTGTTTAACTATAACTTTAATTTTATAAAACCATAAATTTATACTAAAAATAAAATTATCAAATTTTATAAAAATAAATAGTGAATCTCTTTTGTGAGGTCTATTAACGAAATTCAATATTAAAAATCTAAAAAATTCCAATTTAGAAATTTAGTATAATCTTTTCTTTTTAAATTAGTAGTTTTTAGAAATAGAGATGGCTCTCCAGTTTAACTCTAAAAAAACTGGAGAGCAACATCCAACTCAATGAGTAGCTTACAACAGAACTGAATTCCTTTTATTTATGTT